GCACATGTTTTGTTAAACCACCCATAAGAACCATATTCTGGCTTTTTTCCGGAGAATATCCAACAAGAGTTTCCATTGAATGAATAACTGATCCAGATCCTAAAAACAACAATGCTTTTGAATAAGCATGAGTAATCAAATGAAATAAAGCAGCTCTATAAGAACCCATACCTAGAGCTAACATCATATAACCCAATTGAGACATTGTAGAATACGCTAAACCTCTCTTAATATCCTTTTGAGCAAGAGCTAAAGTAGCTCCTAACAGTACTGTTATTATACCGATCAAAGCTATTATATTCATAATGTAAGGTATAACTATGAAAAGAGGAAGAAAACGAGCTACAAGAAAAATTCCCGCTGCTACCATAGTAGCAGCATGTATAAGAGCTGAAATAGGAGTAGGCCCTTCCATAGCATCAGGTAACCATACATGAAGAGGGAATTGCGCAGATTTAGCAACTGCACCAGCAAATAATAATAAGGCACACAAAGTAAAAAATAAAAAATGAGTCTCATTATTATTAGAAATTAAATTCTTCGATATTTCGAACAAATCCCGAAATTCAAAACTACCGGTTATCCAATAAAAACCTAAAATTCCTAATAATAAACAAAAATCCCCTACACGATTAGTTACAAATGCTTTTTGACAAGCATTTGCCGCACTAGGTCGTGTGAACCAAAACCCTATTAATAGATAAGAACACATTCCAACCAATTCCCAAAAAATATAAATTTGTATCAAATTATAACTAGTAACTAATCCCAACATTGAAGTAGTAAAAAAACTAATATAAGCAAAAAATCGCAAATATCCTTTATCATGCAACATATAATTGTCACTATAAAGAAGAACAAAAATTCCAACAGTAGTAATTAAAATTGACATAATACAGGAAAGTGGATCGACAAAATAACCTAACTCTAAATAAAAATCATTATGTATGGTCCAAGACCATACATATTGATAGATAGAACTACTATTAATTTGTTGAATAGAAAGCTCAGCTGAAAAAAGAATGACTATACTTAACAATAAAACACTAGGAAAAGCCCACATACGACGAAGTTTTTTTGTAGTCGTCGGAAACAAGATAAGTCCCATTCCTATTAAAATAGGAATAGGAAGTGGAATAAAAGGTATAATCCATGAATATTGATATATATGTTCCATAAAAATATTTCTTAAAAAAAAATTTTCTTACTAAGAAGTTCTTATATATTTTTTATATTTTATTATTTTTATTTTATATTTTATTATAATTATTTTATATTTTATTTATATTTTATTATAATATATAATTATATTATATTTTTATATATATATATTTTATATATTTATATTTTATTTTTATATATTTATATCTTCTTTATTTTATTATATATCTTCTTTATTTTATTAATTTATATTTTATTTCTTTTATTTATTTTAATTTTATTATTATATTAATATATTAATATTAATTATATTTATTTTAATATTAATTATATTTATTAATGAATTATATTTATTAATTAATTATATAATTATATTTATTAATTAATTATATTTATTATATATTTATATAAATTATATTTAATTAATTATATTTATATTATAATTTTAAATATTATTTATATTATATTAAATATTATATTAAATTATTTAAATATTATTTATATTCAATATTTATATTAAATTAATTATTAGATGAAATTCATTTTTCATTAATTCTTAGATATTATATTATATTAATATATTATATTCAATTCAATATTTATATTGAATAATTTATATTTTTTTTTATATTTAATTTCATATTCAAATTTCTTTATTTTCTTTCGTTACAATGAAATTATAAAGAAATGTAAAAACAACTATGACACCTTAAACTTTATTTATTTTTATTTATTTTATACTTTACTTTTTACTTTATATCTTTATATTGATTTTATACTTTACTTTATATTTTATACTTTACTTTATATAAACATAATATATTTATTTATCAAATATTTGATTTATCTAATAGTAATAATATATATATAGTTAGTAATAATATATATATAGTTATTTATATAATAGTAATCGAAGAATATATAATATATAAAAAAAAAATATATAATTATGAAAAAATATCTAATATCTAATTAAAAAAATATCTAATATCTAATTAAAATAATAGATAATATCTAATAATATATAATATCTAAATTAAAAGAATATATAATAAAATTATATAACAGAAGAAGAATAATCTAAAAGAATAATATAGAAATATAGAACATCAAAAAAAAGAAAAAATGTTGGGTTTTTCAAATTTTTTATGTATTTTATTATATGTATTGTATAAATGTAACACGAAAAAAAAAATAGATTAAATAAATCCTTTTGTTATTTTTTTTATTATTTTTTTTTATCAACTTAAATCTATTCTATTTATATGACATAGTTCATCTTATAGATATGTATTTGAATTATGTATTTTAATGAGGATATTCCATAAGTATATCCAAATATCAATAAATAAGAATTCGGAAGAAAATAGCAATAATTTTTTTTTAATAAGATTTATTATTTTTTTATTATGTTCCGAATAATCGTTTAAAATTTTTCCATATCTATATTTTTTTTTTATGAAAAAAAAATCGAATTCTAATCTAGAAAATAAATAGAAAATAAATAATAAATAGATAATGATAATAGCTAAATAAGAGATATATAATAAAAGCTAAATAAGAGATATATAATAAAAAAATACCTGTTAATTATAATACCTCTTAATTTGAAACAATAGAAATATATGTCTTTCACATACAACTATAGAAATGAATAACTTATTAATTGTTTAATGGCAGTTCCAAAGAAACGTACTTCTACATCAAAAAAACGTATTCGTAAAAATATTTGGAAAAAAAAGGGATATTGGGCAGCATTGAAAGCTTTTTCATTAGCTAAATCTCTTTCTACGGGGAATTCAAAAAGTTTTTTTGTACTAAAAACACACAAAGAAAAAAAGGTTTGAATAATTTTAATTAGCTCAACTCCAAATACACTCTAATTGAATTGAAAATTGATACTATAAAAATAGAAAAGTCATGCTTTACATTACCTAATACTTGAAGCTTTATTAAATTGAACTTCCTTTGATCTTAGGATATGTAGAATAAAAATTTTTTTGTATACTTAATCTAAAACTCAAAATTTTGAGTTTTGACAAAAGAATAAAAATCTAAAACTCAAAATTTTGAGTTTTGACAAAAGAATCAAACACATGATCTAAGGTTGAATTTTTTTTTTTTTTTGAGTAAGTTTTATCATTTTTTTTTTTACGATGTGGATTCTTATTTTTACAATCATAAAAATATTATAATTAAAATAAATAATCGAATTTTTTTCTTTTTTTTTTTTTAATTTATATCTAGTATTTTGATTTATACTATTCTTTTATACTATGATGATAAAAGCATCCCTTTTCTATGAATTATGAATATTTTGTCCGAAAAGTGTTTAAATTTAAAATGATACAAAATATATCCTCTATTTTCTTTAGCAATAAAAAAGATATCTTATGTTTGGATTGTAAAATAAATAAAGATAAGATGTTGTGTAGATAATTTTTATTAGTATTTAGCAAAATAATTAAGTATAAATAATTAACAAATAAGCAAAAATAATTTAGTATTTAGATAAACATATTATATATAAAACAAAAAAATATAAAAACAAAAAAGTTTCGATTTCTATCATGATTGTACCGTACTTAGACTTCAAAAAATAATTGATAATTTATAAATTAAGATCAACAAGCATTAATACAATACAAAGCTATGCAAATCTTTAATAAATCCTTGGATGTAGTGTTAAACCTTTTATCCATACAAGAAAAAAAAATCAATTCATATTAATATCATATTAATATCATTCATATTAATATCATTCATATTAATATCATCTTAATATAAAATAGAAAAAACTTTTGTGATTTTATATAGAATCATGGATTACAGTCAGAACTAACTAGTTTCAAAAGTTCTATCTTATCTTACGAGCATAAACTAAAAAAATTCCGAATCTATTTTTTAAGTAAAAAAAAGTAAAAAAAAACCTAAAAAATGAAATTTTAAATTCAAAACTAAAAACGAAAATAACAATATAGTAAGGATTCCCATTAGGATTCTTAGCACGTTCAAATAAATATTCAAATGAATATTGAGATTAAACGAATTTTGATTGATTAATTGGAATGTTTTCTATTAATGTTTTAAAACCATTGCATTGAATTGACTCTTCAAATCATATTGAATAAAAATATGTTATTCTTCTTTTTGACAAGCCGCTATGGTGAAATTGGTAGACACGCTGCTCTTAGGAAGCAGTGCTAGAGCGTCTCGGTTCGAGTCCGAGTGGCGGCATATTTTTTTTAAAAAAAAAAATAAAATGAAAAAGAGAAAAGAAGTTCATTAATAAATGAAATGAATTCAATTCCTGATTGAAATAGATTTCCATATTGAAATTCTGTATAATTTCTTAATGATCCTACTATTGAATACTCTTCTTTTTATTTAAGTTTACAAATTTTTATGATATTTTCGACTTTAGAACATATATTAACTCATATATCCTTTTCGGTTGTTTCAATTGTAATTACAATTCATTTAATAATCTTAGTAGTCGATGAAATCGTAGAACTATATAATTCGTCAGAAAAAGGCATAATGACTACTTTTTTATGTATAACAGGATTCTTAATTACCCGTTGGGTTTCTTCGGGACATTTCCCATTAAGTGATTTATATGAATCCTTAATATTTCTTTCATGGAGTTTCTCCATTATTCATATGGTTCCATATTTGAAAAAACATACAAATTATCTAAGCACAATAACCACGCCAAGTGCTATTTTGACTCAAGGTTTTGCTACTTCAGGTCTTTTAACTGAAATGCATCAATCCACAATATTAATACCCGCTCTAAAATCCCAGTGGTTAATGATGCACGTAAGTATGATGATATTGAGCTATGCAGCTCTTTTATGTGGATCTTTATTATCAGTAGCTCTTCTAATCATTACATTTCGAAAAGGAATAAGGATTTTTTTTAAAAGCAAGAATTTTTTAAAGAAACCCTTTTCTGAGATAAAATACATGAAAGAAAAAGACAATATTTTACTAAATCCTTTTTGTATTTCTTCTAGGAATTATTACAAATATCAATTAATTCAACAACTGGATTATTGGAGTTATCGTATTATTAGTATAGGATTTATCTTTTTAACCATAGGTATTCTTTCGGGAGCAGTATGGGCTAATGAGGCATGGGGATCTTATTGGAATTGGGACCCAAAAGAAACTTGGGCATTTATTACTTGGACCATATTCGCTATTTATTTACATATTAGAACAAATAAAAATTTTGAAGGTTTAAATTCCGCAATTGTGGCTTCTATGGGATTTTTTCTAATTTGGATATGCTATTTTGGTGTAAATCTATTAGGAATAGGGCTACATAGTTATGGTTCATTGACATTGACCTATAATTTCTAAAAGAAAGGACTGACTAATACAAACGTAGAAAAACTTATAAATCAATATAAGAGTCTATATATATTATATACATAAGAATAAAAATAAGAATAAAATCAAAATTCATGTAAGTCGCTGAGAACCCTTTGAATTCAATAATGTAGTGACTCAAAAGGTTCTCACAAAAGCCAAGCATACAAATTACAATGGATTTTCTTTTTTTTTTTTTTTACTTAAACTTCTAATAAACTTAATAAAATAAAATAAAAACGACTTCTGTACAAGAAAAAGTATTTAAAATAATAGGATTTATTTCGTATTTTTTCATAAAAACTATATATTATCTATAAAAATAATTAGATAGAATAGATTCGACCTTGTCAAGTGATAGTGAGAAAACGAAATCAGGATAAATACCAATACCTATTACAGGTAGAAGGATAGAAATTGAAACAAACAATTCTCGTGGTCCAGAATCAAAAAAAGAAGAATTGGAAGCATTAAATAACTTGTATCCATAGAACATCTGACGTAACATAGATAATGAATAAATAGGAGTTAATATCATTCCAATTGCCATTACACAAGTAATTAGTATTTTTGGCATTAAAAGATATTTTTGACTAGTAATTATTCCAAAAAAGACTATTAATTCCGCAACAAAACCGCTCATGCCCGGTAATGCAAGGGAAGCCATTGATAAGATACTGAACATCGTAAATATTTTTGGAATCAAAATAGCCATTCCGCCCATTTCTTCAAGATAAATAAAACGTATTCTATCATAACTCGTCCCTGCCAAGAAAAAAAGCGCAGCGCCAATAAATCCATGGGAAATTATTTGTAAAAAGGCTCCATTGAGTCCCATATCACTTATAGATCCAATTCCTATAATTATGAAACCCATATGAGATACAGACGAATAGGCTATTCTTTTTTTTACATTATATTGACCAAGAGATGTTGAAGCTGCATAGATTATTTGAAGTGTGCCTACTATCATCAACCAAGGAGAAAATATAGAATGAGCGTGTGGTAATAATTCCATATTGATTCGAACCAAACCATATGCTCCCATTTTTAATAAAATTCCGGCTAGAAGCATACAAGTACTGTAATGTGCCTCTCCATGGGTATCTGGCAACCATGTATGTAAGGGTATAATTGGTAATTTGACAGCGAATGCAATAAAAAATCCAATATAGAATATTATTTCCAGTGCTATAGGATAAGATTGATTAGCCGATGTTTCAAAATTTAATATTGGTTCATTGGAACTATATAAACCGATACCCAGAACTCCTATTAATAGAAAAACAGAACTTCCTGCAGTATACAAAATAAACTTTGTAGCTGAATACAAACGTTTCTTTCCCCCCCACATGGATAGAAGTAAATAAACGGGAATTAATTCTAACTCCCACATGATAAAAAAAAGTAAAATATCTCGAGAAGAAAATAATCCTATTTGACCACTATACATTGCTAACATCAGGAAATGAAAGAATTTTGAATCTCTAGTAATTGGCCAAGCCGCTAAAGTAGCTAAAGTGGTGATAAATCCCGTCAGTAAAATCAGCCCTATAGAAAGTCCATCTATTCCCAATCTCCAGTAAAAAGAAAAAAAATGGATCCATTGATAATCCTCTTCTAATTGTATTAAAGGATCGTCAAATTGAAAATGATAACAGAATGCATAAGTCGTTAAAAGGAGTTCTAAGGTACATATACAAATAGTATACCACCTAATTGTCTTATTTCCTCTATGAGGGAAAAATAAAATTAAGAGACCCGCGAATATTGGAAAAACTACAATTATTGTTAACCAAGGAAAATATTTCGTGGTAAAGACAAGATACACTTGGACCATAAAAACTCGTACTCAAAAATATATTCTATTTTCGAGTACGGGTTTTTGTCGGTAAAAAAAGAAAATGTATTAGTATTCAGTATTCAAAGTATTTAATATTACAATTCAACAATTAAAGTGAAATATGTTAATATTAAATATATGTGAATATTCAATATATATAATATAAAAATTACAGTTTTCTATAACGTATCAATAAGCTAGACCCATACTTCGAGTTGTTTCATGCCCTAAATAAACTCTAACACTCAAGAAATCGGTTGGACAGGCAGATTCACATCTCTTACAACCGACACAGTCCTCTGTTCTTGGAGCAGAAGCAATTTGCTTAGCTTTACACCCGTCCCAAGGTATCATTTCTAATACATCTGTGGGACAAGCTCGGACACATTGAGTACATCCTATACATGTATCATAAATCTTTACTGAATGCGCCATTGGATCTATAAATTTTTTAACATCATAAATTTTCGATCTAGTCAATTTGTAAATTAATTATATATTTATACACCAGATGAGTCAATGATTTACCATAATTTTGATAATATAATTTTGATAATAAATCTAATTATGTATAAACTCATGAGAAAGGCCTAAAAGAATTTGATTTATTCTTTTTTATCAAACATGACCATACAATTATGTATCATAGTGTTCATTCCAATTTATGAATATTATAATTTCTATGATGAGTAAATACTACTTATTCAACAAATTTGATTGATTGATACGAGTTGATTTTCTGTTACGATAAATTGACGAAACAATAGCTGATCCAATAGCTGCTTCAGCGGCTGCAATAGATATAACAAAAATTGAGAAAATATTTCCTTTTAATTGGCGACTATCAAAAAAATCAGAAAATGTTATTAAATTTATATTAACTGCATTCAGTAGAAGTTCAAGACACATAAGGGCTTTAACCATATTTCGACTCGTGATCAATCCATAAATACCTATAGAAAATAAATAGGCACTAAAAACAAGTACATGTTCTAGCATCATTGACCAACTCCTTATCAATTTGGATTCATTTTAATGTGAACAACAATTAAACGAATTCGATTGACTAGAACTAGAATCTAACTAGTATGGAACAAAGAAATATATTAGTAAAAAAGAAAATAAAAGAATTTCTATTTTATACATGAAAAATCTGCAAATCAAATTGAAAAAGATAATCAAATAAAATTTTCCAATATAATTTAAAGGAAATAGATGTGATAAAATATGATATGACAAAGTTTCATTTTTATTTCTTTTGTTAGTTCTAAAGATTTCTTACTGACGAGCCATAGCAATTGCACCTATCAAAGCAACTAAAAGAATGATTGAAATTAATTCAAATGGAAGAAAGAAATCTGTCGATAAATGAATTCCAATTTGTTGACTATTACTTATCAAATCTTGCTCTAGAATCTGGTTTGATCTTGTAGTCCAAATAATCCCATACCATGACGTATCTAAAATAGTAGTAATTAGTGAAACAAAAATACTTGTACAAACCAGTGAAGTAACCCCATCCCCAACAGTCCAAAGATGTAAATCTTTATAATATTCTGAACTATTCATGAACATAACAGCAAATATGATTAAAACATTTATAGCTCCCACGTAAATCAGAAGTTGTGCAGCAGCTACAAAGTGGGAGTTTGATGGAATATATAATAAGGATATACAAACAAGAACCAATCCCAATGAAAAAGCCGAATAAATTGGGTTAGTAAGTAATACCACTCCTAAACTTCCTAATATGAGACCTGATCCCAGAAAAACTAAAAGAAAATCGTGTATTGGTCCAGGCAAATCCATTATATCAAAATAAAATATAAAGAAATCAAAATTTTTTTTTCATGATCTTATTGAACCTACCAGGAAATTTTTTTATGATATGTTATTGATTTAATGAATCAAATTGAATTCAATCTTAAGAAACGTGAATTGATGTAGGTATAATTATTGAACTAGTTTCATTCTTTATTCCAAAGGTTTTTTATTTGAATAGGTAGTTCAAAGCTATAAATAGATATTTATCTATTTTATATATTTGGAAACAATTACGAAGATATTCATTTATATAAAAACTTAATCTTAGTAATTTCAGTAATTTCAAATTCTCTTATCCTTTAATCAAAGAGTTTACTCATTTTTCTTTTATTTGAGGCAAATTAAAAATTGTTCGAATTGTATAATCGTCAAGTACTGACATTGGTAAACGACCCAAAGCAATTTGATTATAATTCAATTCATGACGATCATAAGTAGAAAGTTCATACTCTTCAGTCATTGATAAACAATTTGTTGGACAATACTCAACACAGTTACCACAAAATATACAAATTCCAAAATCAATACTGTAATTAAGTAATTGTTTTTTTCGAATATCATTTTCAAATTTCCAATCAACAACTGGTAGATCTATAGGACACACACGAACACATACTTCACAAGCAATGCATTTATCAAATTCAAAATGGATTCGACCACGGAAACGTTCTGATGTTATTAATTTTTCATAAGGGTATTGAATAGTTACAGGCAAACGATTTGCGTGAGATAAGGTAATCATAAAACTTTGACCAATGTATCTTGCAGCTCGTATTGTTTGTTGACCATAATTCATAAACCCAGTTACCATAGGAAACATATCGTGAATATCTATGAATTGTTTTATGTTTGTTTATTTCTCTTGTTTGAGAAAAATTCTGAATATAGAATATCGTACTTCTTTCTTTTTATAGTGAAAAGAGTTGGAAAGAAGTTGTTAATAATAGATTACCGAGAGAAATAGGTAAAAGAAATTTCCATCCAAGATTTAATAGTTGGTCCATTCTTAACCTAGGTAAAGTCCATCTTGTTATGATAGAAATGAATAAGAAAAAATAAGTTTTGGCTAATGTAATAAAGATACCCATTGTCGTTACAAAGACTTCGCCCGCTTTCTTTATTTCAAAAAGTTCAGAAAAAAATATGTACGGAATAGATATATTCCAACCACCCAAGTAAAGAACTGTTACAAATAAGGAAGAAACTAATAGATTTAGATAAGAAGCAACGTAAAATAAACCAAATTTTATACCCGAATACTCAGTTTGATAACCAGCTACTAATTCTTCTTCTGCTTCTGGTAAATCAAAAGGTAATCTTTCGCATTCTGCTAGGGAAGAAATTATAAAAAGGATAAATCCTATAGGTTGACGCCACAAATTCCATCCCCAAAAACCATATTTTGCCTGTGCCTCAACTATATCAACTGTACTTGAACTGTTAGATAATTATAGTCGGTGATAACATCACTGTTTCCATCGCTACTACAGAACCGTACATGAGATTTTCACCTCATACGGCTCCTCTAGGGCCGTAAATAAATATAAGGACCGGGTCAGTATTATTTATCTTGCGGGACGATCCATAATTAGACCAATGGAATTCTGTCTGCTATAATAATGTTATAAAGTATTTCGGAATTTATCTCATCCTTTATTATTATTAGATTAATCTAATTAATATATTCATTATTTACATAGTAAATAATTTTCAAAAATTTTCAATAATGGAATATTCTTTATTAATTATTAATGAAAATTTATTAATTAAAATGAATTATTCCATTTTTTTTTTATTGAATTTTAAAATTGAAATTCTTATTCAATTTCATAAAATTAAATTTTTCTTTGTTGAGTAATAACTTAATTCTTAAATAAAATACTCCTTGTAGAAATATAGGAAAAAAGAAAATAAAAGGAAAATAATCTCTTTTTTATTATTTACTTTTATATTTTTTTCGCTCCTATTCTTCTTTCTGAGAAAGAGTTGATTTAAAAAAAAAATAAAGGATTATTTCGTTTCGGATAGTTATTTATTTAATCGGTGGATAGGAGCATACTCTGGATCGGAATTTGGGGGGTACTGCTTAAGTATTTCTACAAATTTTAAGCCCCATTTATTACTCTTTTTTTTTATGTAGAAATGCCTTTATTTAATAATTTACATAATCTTTATTACTAATCCTTTGTGTATCTTGGTTTTTCTAACCATCCACCTTTTTTCTCAATTGTCCATTATGGTACTATATATATGTTAATATATATGTTAATATATATGTTAATACATACATAGTATATTGAACTTAAATACGAGTGAGTCTTTTAGCCCGCTTCAAAATAGGATGATTAATAAATCATCAACCAATCTTGGGGTAAATGATCTCTTTTGCTTATGTTTATTTTAATTTTGGCTTTTCTCTTGTACATAGGAAATGAGACTTAATATTTTGACTGCGAATTTATAAGTTGTTTTTTTTTCACTCATCTAACTATCTTATTTTTTTTATCATTTTATCAACTTAAATGATGAATAAAAAATGGAGTTACCCATTCAATTAATTATTAAGAAAGAAAAAAATAGGTTAGACTTTATATCTTAACGAATCGCACGTAGAGATATTGATAACACACATAGAGTTAATGGTATTTCATAACTAATCGATTGAGCAGCAGCTCGTAGACCACCTAAAAAGGAATATTTATTATTTGATCCATACCCTGACATAAGAAGTCCAATGGGAGCAATACTTGAAATGGCAATCCATAAAAAAACACCAATATTTAAATCAGCTAAAACAAGGTCATAACAAAAAGGAATTATTGAATAACTTAGTAAAATTGATATGACTGCTATGGATGGCCCGATACTGAATAAACGAGTATCTCCTCTAGATGGAAAAAGATTCTCTTTTAAAAGTAATTTTGTTCCATCTGCTATAGCTTGAAGAATTCCCAAAGGGCCCGCGTATTCAGGTCCGATACGTTGTTGTATCCCTGCGGATATTTCTCTTTCTAACCACACAATTACTAATATACCTATTGTGATTCCCAATACCAGAGTCAAAATAGGGACAAGTAACCATAAAATTCCATAGAATTCTTTTAAAAATTCCAATTTTGAAAAAAAATTGATATCTTGTATTTCTGTTGTATTTGTCTTAATTATCATTTTAACGATCAACCTCCCCCATAATTATATCGATGCTACCTAATATTGTCATAATATCAGCCAATTTCATTTTTTTAACTAACTGAGGAAGAATTTGCAAATTGATAAAACCCGGCGGTCGAATTTTCCATCTCCACGGAAAAACACTCTGATCTCCTATCAGAAAAATTCCCAATTCTCCCTTTGGGGCTTCAACTCTTACATAAAGTTCTTGTTTCGGCAATTCAAAAGTAGGAGCAGGTTTTTTACTAATGAATCGATATTCAAAATCATTCCACTCTGGATTCCTTTCTTTATCAAAGCATCGTGTTTCTAAATTCTCATAGGGGCCTCCTGGAATTCCTTCCAGAGCCTGTTGAATAATTTTAATGGATTCCATCATTTCACTGATTCTAACTAAATAACGAGCTAAAGAATCTCCTTCTTTTTGCCACTGGACTTCCCAATCCAATTCGTCGTAACACTCATAATGATCAACTTTACGAAGATCCCATTTTATTCCAGAAGCTCGTAACATTGGTCCGGATAAACCCCAATTTATTGCTTCTTCTCTAGCAATAATACCTACTCCCTCAACTCGTTCTAAAAAAATAGGATTGCGCGTAATAAGTTTTTTATATTCAGTAACTCCTTTTAAAAAATAATCGCAGAAATCAAAACATTTATCTATCCAACCATAAGGTAGATCAGCCGCTACTCCTCCAATACGAAAAAAATTATGCATCATTCTCATACCGGTAGCAGCTTCGAATAGATCATATATTAATTCTCTTTCTCTGAAAATATAGAAGAATGGAGTTTGTGCACCAATATCTGCCATAAAAGGGCCAAGCCATAAGAGATGAGAAGCTATACGACTCAACTCTAACATAATGACTCTAATATAGCTGGCTCTTTTAGGTACTTGAATATTTCCTAATTGCTCCGGTCCATTTACAGTTATTGCTTCTGTGAACATAGTAGCTAAATAATCCCAACGGGTTACATAAGGTAAATATTGTATAATTGTTCGGTTTTCTGCAATTTTTTCCATCCCTCGGTGTAAATAACCCAATATTGGTTCACAGTCAATAACATCTTCACCATCTAGTGTAACGATGAGTCGAAGAACACCATGCATTGATGGGTGGTGGGGGCCCATATTTACTATCATAAGGTCTTTTCTTATTGCTGGTACATTCATAGGTTTTTCCTCGATTTATTCTTCCATGAATTGCTGAAAACAAAAATAAATTCATAAAAATTCAAGACCTAATAAATCAAATAATTCAAAAATTTATTTTATTTTCAAATTAACGAGTTTTTAACTCGCGAATACCCAATTTACTAATTAATTCTTTATAACGTACTCGATTTTTCTTTGACAAATAATAAAGCAGTCGTTGACGTTTTCCCAGAATTTTCCGTAGGCCTCTCTGAGATAAATAGTCTTTTCTGTGCAATTCCAAATGTGAAGTAAGTCTTCGTATCTTGTTGGTTAAACTTAACACTTGAAATTCAACAGATCCTCGGTTTTCTTCTTTTTTTTGTTTCAAAATCAATGAGATGAATGAATTTTTTACCATAAAATGAAATCTTATCCTCTTTCTTTTTTATACTTTTTTTAAAAAATTTTAATGATCAGTAATAATAATGTTAGTCTTTTTAATTTTGTATACTCATACATATACCTAATATAATTTCGTTATTAATTCCTAATTTGATCAAGTCAAATTGATTATGATTATCACAAAATTCAATTTTAATTGGATTCAGATAGGGAAAACAATAGGTTTTTATGCATTCACAAAAAATACAAAATTAGACCTAAAAAGAAAAAGGTTTTTTTTTTAATTGAATTCATTGTGAGATCTAATTGATATACTAAATTTATTTTATAGATTTTAATTAATATCATGTATAAAAAAAAAATACGTTTGTGTATTTTGGTTTTCATATACAAAATATGATATGGTAAGGGATGAATAATAAAAATGTATTATTAATATGAAAAAGTTTTGAATCGTGGATACATATGTATCCTTATCATACTGAAACGACTGCCATTATTGGTATTAAACCAATACCGATTAATACAAGCTAAATCTTCTAATTGATAATTGGGCCAAATAAAGAACTTTAATTGGATTAGTTTCAGTTTATCATCATCTCTATGATGATGGAAATTTTTACTTTTATCCAAAACTTGACTGAAATTTTTGATGTTATCCTTATTATCAAATGCCATATTTTTATGTATATCTTTTCTATTCCTGGAATTGAATAAAATGAAAATTCTAAATTCTATACGACGTAGAGGGGATAAAAGATTTTCAGGAACAAATAAGCCATAATTCTTATTCTTTTGAACTAGATTTCCATTTCCAGTGATCTTTTGATATTTTTCACTAAATTGATCAAAAGAATTTTTATCAACATAACTTTTTTCATAACTTTTTTCTTGGTATCTTTTATTAATTTCATGTTTACTTATATGAACCAATGAAATACCTATGGTTTGATACATAAGAAATTTTCTATCATTTTTGAAAGAAAAGCGAATTGGTTCGATAATAAATATTCCTTTTTCCAGCAATTCTGGAAGAGGTAAGTCTTTTTGAATTAAAATAGCGTTCAGACTCATTTCTCCACTTTGAATAAAGGATATAGCAATTTCTTTTGGATTTATCAGTCTAAGCAAAAGACAATATACTTTTATATTCTTAATTATTCTTTTATTTAAAGAAGCATCCCATCTCAATTGAAAACGCAAATATCTTTTCAGAAAAAAATCAAACTCTGTTTCTGGGTTATTCTTGTATTGTTCTTTCTTTTTACGTTTTTTAATGGATGATGCTGTATAATCTTCTTCAACATTTTTTTCTTGGTTTGAAACAGTTGATGAAATATTCACTTGTTCTGTGGGTTCTTTTTTTTCTTTATTTATCTTTTCTAATTTCTTTTCGAATTTCAAAGATTTCTTTCCTTTTTTCGTTGCAGAAATGTTTTTATTTTGACTAATACTCATACTCAAATCTGTATTTTTATTAAAATTGAAAAGAAGTAATTCAATTGGTATAATCCATGGGTTAATCTTATATGTTTTATAAAGTCGCACAAATTCTGAGAAGAACCAAGATTCCATCTTCGATATGGGACTATTTACTTCATTCATTCCCATCCAATTTAAGACAAAAAAGGGTTTTTTTTCATTGAATGGGTTTCTTTCTTGATCAATTGTGAGATAAAAAAGACCTTTCTTTTTCATTTTATCAATTATTTTGGAGTTATAATAGTTATTAGTTCCGGTTTGAGTATTTTTCTTATTATTGGCACTGGTATAAATATCTATCCAAGATTCAATATCTATTTTTTTTCTAAGACAAAAATGAATAATTCTACAATCAAAATATTTTCTATTCCGATTTTTCTCTAAATTTAAATTAAAAATATAATTTTCTAGATTATTATTTAGAGGAATGCTTTCCAGCATATCAAAGAATTTGTGTTTATTTGTGTTGGAATTAGAATAAAGATTTGTCTTTTTATTTACTTTTTGTAATAGTGATCCATGAATATGGAAGTCTTTCTTATCCTCATAATCATAATTAAGAGATTTATATGATAAAAGATTATATTTATAGTGTTTTTTAAAATTATATTTTTTATTCATCAATAAATCTTTTTCATATGAATGACATTTCTTTAAATTTTGATTTTTAGCCAGACAGCGTTGATTTCCTCTATTTCGAAAATTTTTTGGTACTAATTTATGCCATAAAATCTCAGATAAATCGTATTGATAATGACTCCTTAACCAGTTTTTCCATTGATTCATTCCAGAATTTCGAGGGTTATTATGCCTGAATTCATAAAAAAATATTCCTTGTATTCCAAAAGAATCTTTTATTTCATTCTTAATAAAAAGAGATGGTTCGTAAGATTGCAGTAACAATCTTAATTTATATAGGTTAAAAATTTTATTTTTTGATAATTTGTATAATACATATGCTTGTGACAAGAAGGATAAGTCAAAAAAAATCTTTGAAGAATTATTATGAATCAGATTACGATTAGAAAATGAATTTTTTATAGTCAAAATAAAATTCATTTGATTTTTTTTTTTTTTATCAATTCTTTCTTTATTTTCTTCGTTATTGTAAATATATTTATCAAGAATTTTTTTTGTTGATTCAATAAAAAGTTGTATATGCATTCTAGGAATATTAATAATAGATAAAAATATATTGATGTATAGCCTTTGAATGAAAATTTTTATAAAAAAATGTGATTTACGAATGAATCGAAGATTTTTTCTTTTGAATATCTGCCAAATTTTTTTTGTTGATTCTAATCTTTTGCTTTTATAATCTTTATTTCTTTTGTTAGCACTAATCTTTATATTTGAAGTTGTCAATTTTTTTTTATTGTCGTTTTTTATTTTTTCTATTTTATTTATGATTGTGCTTGTTTTATTAGTAATATCTTTTCTTTTTTCTTCTGTTAGTGAAGAATTTGTCCAACCTATATCTATAGAGATAATTTTCATGGAAGATTCTTTAATCATCTGATTATTTATTTTAAAATTTTTTTCTTTTTTAGTTTCATTAAATTTATCTATTTCTCTCAATACAAATAATAGAATTGGATTTATTTTTGAAAGTTCTTTTATTAGTTTTTTTATAAATATAATAATTTTTATGATCCTTTTTATTGTTTCTGTTGATACATTTATAAAAACATTTATCACAAATTTTGTTTTTTCTTTAAAAATTATTAGAAACATAAAACACTTTTTTTTCAATTTTATAATTTTTTTTTTTAGTTCTTGAAAAGTAGGTTCACAAACCGAAAGTCGTTTCGTGGGAGAACCAAAAGGAAGCTCAGTTTCTTTTCCCAAAACTGTTAAAAAACAAAAATAAATTTTTTTATTTTTCTTTTTTATGGAATCATTATTAGAAGATTGTAGTTTTACTCTATGATATGGTTTCAAACGAAAAGGAAATAGTATTTTTATTTGGATTCCGTCTATTAACCAGAATTTAGGAAATTCTTTTTCCGATAATTGAATGCCATTATAGGTACATTTGACATGCATTTCTTTTTTCCAATCCTGAAAATCTTCGGACCATTCTGGAAATTGAAATA